AGTGAAGTGCCTGATAAAAGGATTATCGTGATAGGATAAATTATGTAAATTTAAACATTACCTTCTCTACATTTAATAGAATCAAACTAATTCTGAGAATATCAAAAATTCACGTGCTTCATACACCAAAATGTATAATTCTAGAAAAGTAAGCTAATTCAAGCTAATGGGTTCATACCCCATTTATAGAGGAAGAGCCTCTCTCTTCTAATGACCCAAACCTCAACAAAGATTTTATTTTTATCAACCTTAATTAGAGGATTATTAATTACAATCTCATCAAACTCTTGATTAGGAGCATGAATAGGATTAGAAATTAATTTATTATCATTTATTCCCCTAATATCTAATAATGATAATATATTTACAACAGAAGCATCCTTAAAGTATTTCCTAATTCAAGCATTAGCTTCAGCAACATTACTATTTATCATTATTTCAAAATCTTTAGTTGAAACAATATTTTCAATTACAAGATCCTACTTAACAAATATTATAATCTTAACTCCTTTATTACTAAAAAGAGGTGCAGCCCCCTTGCACTGATGATTCCCCAGAGTAATAGAAGGATTAAGATGAAATAATTGTTTCATTTTAATAACTATTCAAAAAATTGCACCACTAATACTGATTTCCTATATAATTAGTCTAAATTGATTCTTAACAATTATTATTTTAGCCTCAGTAACTATTGGAGCCATTGGAGGGTATAATCAAACATCTATTCGAAAAATCTTAACTTATTCATCAATTAATCACATAGGATGGATATTAACAGCAATGTTGATAGGAGAAGCAATATGAATATTATACTTCCTAATTTATTCAATCTTAACTTTAACCGTAATTTCGATCATTATTCCCTCACAAATCTCGTTTGTAAATCAAACCTTTCTAATGAATAATGAGAATAAGGTTATAAAATTCTTACTATTTACATCTTTACTTTCATTAGGAGGTCTCCCCCCTTTCCTAGGATTTTTACCTAAATGAGTAATTATTCAATTTATGGTTCTTAATTGATCCTTCATAATTGTTTCTGTCATAGTAATCTTATCACTTATTACACTATACTATTATTTACGAATTACCTATTCCTCCTTTATTATCTTATCATCTGAACCTAATTGAAATTACAATTGAAAAAATAGAGAAATTCTCGCTTTATTTTTATCAACCTTATCTATAACAGGATTATTAATTTCTACCCTTCTAATTAATGCTTATTAATAGATTGTAAGGCTTTAAGTTAAGTAAACTAATATCCTTCAAAGCTATTAATAAAGATTAATATCTTTAAGCCTTAGTAATATTATTACTCCTACAGAATTGCATTCTATAATCATTCATGAATATAAGGCTAAATTAAATAGTAGAAGAGTCTTAACTCCTTAAAAGATTTACAATCTTTCACCTATCACTCAGCCATTCTACTTTTTATTGAAACGATGATTATTTTCAACTAATCATAAAGATATTGGAACCTTATATTTCATTTTTGGGGCTTGATCAGGAATAGTAGGAACTTCACTTAGTATACTTATTCGAGCGGAACTTAATCAACCCGGATCTCTTATTGGAGATGATCAAATCTATAATGTAATTGTAACAGCACACGCCTTCATTATAATTTTCTTTATAGTAATACCCATTCTAATTGGTGGATTTGGAAATTGACTAGTTCCTCTTATATTAGGAGCACCAGATATAGCCTTTCCACGGATAAATAATATAAGATTCTGATTATTACCTCCTTCTTTGACCCTGCTATTAGCTAGAAGAATAGTAGAAAGTGGAGCTGGTACTGGATGAACAGTCTACCCTCCACTTGCAAGAAGTATTGCACATGCTGGAGCATCTGTAGATCTTGCTATTTTTTCTCTACATCTCGCAGGAGTATCTTCAATTCTAGGAGCAGTAAACTTTATCTCAACAATTATTAATATAAAACCAATTAGTATAAAACCTGAACGTATTCCTTTATTTGTATGAGCTGTTGGAATTACTGCTTTACTTCTTCTTTTATCCTTACCAGTCCTTGCAGGGGCAATTACTATACTTCTTACTGATCGAAATTTAAATACCTCCTTCTTTGACCCTGCTGGAGGAGGAGATCCAATTCTTTACCAACATTTATTTTGATTCTTTGGGCACCCAGAAGTTTATATTTTAATTTTACCAGGATTTGGAATAATCTCTCATATTATTTGTCACGAAAGAGGGAAAAAGGAAGCCTTTGGAAATTTAGGAATAATTTTTGCAATACTTGCTATTGGATTATTAGGATTTGTTGTATGAGCTCATCATATATTTACTGTTGGTATAGATGTTGATACTCGAGCATACTTCACTTCAGCAACAATAATTATTGCAGTCCCAACCGGGATTAAAATTTTTAGATGATTATCAACAGTTTATGGATCACAATTGACTTATAGAGCCCCTTGTTTATGATCATTAGGATTTGTCTTCTTATTTACCGTTGGTGGTTTAACAGGAGTAGTATTAGCAAATTCATCAATTGATATTGTTTTACATGATACATATTATGTAGTTGCCCATTTCCATTATGTATTATCAATAGGAGCAGTATTTGCAATCATAGCTGGATTTATTCAATGATATCCTCTATTTACAGGATTATCAATAAACCCAAAGTGATTAAAAGCACAATTCTTAATTATATTCTCAGGAGTAAATTTAACCTTTTTCCCACAACACTTCTTAGGACTTGCAGGTATGCCTCGACGTTATTCTGATTATCCTGATGCCTACACAGCCTGAAATGTCATTTCATCAATTGGATCAATAATTTCATTTATTGGAGTAGTTATATTTATTTTTATTATATGAGAAAGTATAGCAACTAATCGACAAATATTATTCCCAACCCAAACAAGAAACTCGATTGAATGATTCCAAAACACTCCTCCGGCTGAACATAGATATTCAGAACTACCAACTGTTACATTCTAAATCTAATATGGCAGAAAAGTGTAATGGATTTAAGCTCCATAAATAAAGATTAATCTTTTGTTAGAAACCAATGACAACATGAGCAAACATAAATTTACAAGATAGTGCATCACCAATTATAGAACAATTAATTTATTTTCATGATCACGCTCTCATAATTATTGTAATAATCTTAACGATTGTATCTTATATAATAATTATACTAGTTAGTAATAACTTTACTAACCGATTTCTGTTAGAAGGACAACTTATTGAAGTGGCATGAACAATTGCCCCTGCAATTATTTTAATCTTTATTGCTATTCCATCTCTTCGTCTATTATATTTAATAGACGAAATTAATAGTCCCGTTGTAACCTTAAAAACTATTGGACATCAATGGTACTGAAGTTATGAATATTCAGATTTTCTTAAAGTTGAATTCGACTCGTATATAATTCCACAAAATGATATAACAAGTTCTGATTTTCGTCTTTTAGATGTTGATACTCGAGCATCATTACCAATAAATTCCTTTATTCGAATTATTATTACAGCTACAGATGTATTGCACTCATGAACCGTTCCTAGATTAGGTATTAAAGCAGATGCAACTCCAGGTCGACTAAATCAAACTAGCTTCCTTATTAACCGGCCTGGAGTATTTTATGGTCAATGTTCCGAAATCTGCGGAGCAAACCACAGATTTATACCCATTGTAATTGAAAGAATTTCCACAAATAAATTCATTAGTTGAATTTCCAGCATAAGTGAATCATCAGATGACTGAAAGCAAGTATTGGTCTCTTAAACCATCTTATAGTAAATTAGCAATTACTTCTGATGAGAGGAATTAGTTAAAGCATAACCTTAGAATGTCAAACTAAAATTATCAATATTGATATTCCTCTATTCCACAAATAATACCACTAAGATGATTAACTCTATATATTTTTTTTATTATAATATTAATAATATTCTCTTTTACAAACTATTACTCATTTATTCCCCTACCCTCTTCCACCAGAAAAACAATTAGAATTAAAACCCTTAATTGAAAATGATAACTAACTTATTTTCAGTATTTGACCCATCTACAAGTATTGGTAACCTTTCATTAAATTGAATAAGCACTTTTTTAGGATTATTATTAATTCCAACTTCCATATGAATAATCCCCTCACGACATTTAATTTTATGAAATAATATTTTATCAGCACTTCACAAGGAATTTAAAACCTTAATTGGATATAAAAAAATTAATAATGGAAGTTCATTTATTTTTATCTCCTTATTCTCAATTATTATATTCAATAACTTTTTAGGTTTATTCCCTTATGTATTTACTAGTACAAGTCATATAGCAATAACCTTATCATTAGCATTACCATTATGATTAACATTCATAATCTTTGGATGAATCAATAATACCCAACATATATTTGCCCATTTAGTACCTCAAGGAACCCCTCCAGTCCTTATACCATTTATGGTTTGTATTGAAACTATTAGTAATATAATCCGCCCAGGGACTCTAGCAGTCCGATTAGCCGCTAATATAATTGCGGGTCACCTCTTACTTACACTTTTAGGTAATACCGGCCCTTTCCTTTCTTATACATTACTTTCAGTACTTGTTGTTACACAAATTGCTCTCCTAGTTCTAGAATCCGCAGTAGCTATTATTCAATCATACGTATTTGCAGTATTAAGAACACTTTACTCTAGAGAAGTTAACTAATGACTGGACACAATAATCATCCTTTTCATCTTGTCGACAAAAGACCCTGACCTCTTACTGGGGCTATCGGAGCTTTAATTATAATAACAGGATTAATTAAGTGATTCCACTTATTTAACAATCAATTAATACTTATTGGAATAATTATTTTAATTTTAACCATAATTCAATGATGACGAGATATTGTTCGAGAAGGAACATATCAAGGCCTACATACTAAATTTGTTACTAAAGGATTACGATGAGGAATAATCTTATTTATTATTTCAGAAGTATTCTTTTTCATTTCATTCTTCTGAGCATTTTTCCATAGAAGTTTATCTCCAACTATTGATATTGGATCATTATGACCTCCTTTGGGAGTTGAACCATTTAATCCACTCCAAATTCCTCTTTTAAACACAGCTATCCTATTGTCATCAGGAGTTACAGTAACATGAGCTCATCATGGATTATTAGAAAATAATTATAATCAAGGTCTACAAGGATTATTTTTAACAGTAATTCTAGGGTTATATTTTACCGCTTTACAAGCATATGAATATATTGAAGCACCTTTTACCATTGCTGACTCAGTTTATGGATCTACCTTTTTTATAGCAACAGGATTTCATGGTCTTCATGTCATTATTGGAACTACTTTCCTATTAACATGCTTACTCCGCCATCTTTACTTACATTTCTCATCCAATCACCACTTTGGGTTCGAAGCCGCAGCCTGATACTGACATTTTGTGGATGTAGTATGATTATTCCTTTATATTTCAATTTACTGATGAGGTAGTTAATTAATTTATCTAATATAATTAGTATATTTGACTTCCAATCAAAAAGTTTGTACAAACAAGATAAATAATTTTTACAATAATAATGATACTAATTTTCATTCTAGCCTTATCTAGAGTCATTATAATACTAGCCTCAATTATTTCAAAAAAAATAATTGAAGACCGAGAAAAATCATCCCCTTTCGAATGTGGATTTGACCCAAAAAGATCTGCTCGACTTCCCTTCTCATTACGATTTTTTTTAATTGCAGTAATCTTCTTAATCTTTGATGTAGAAATTGCCTTACTTTTACCCATAACAATCATTATATTAACTTCTAATATTAAATCATGAATAATTATTAGATTATTATTTCTAATAATCTTACTTATTGGTTTATTTCATGAATGAAATCAAGGGTCATTAGAATGAGCCTCTTAATAGGGTGATAGTTAAATATAACATTTGATTTGCATTCAAAAAGTATTGAGTAGTCAATTCACCTTGAGAATTTGAAGCAAAAAAAAATTGCAATTAGTTTCGACCTAATTTATTGGTATTAAATTACCCTAATTCTTTAACTGAAACCAAAAAGAGGTATATTACTGTTAATAATACAATTGAATTTCATATTCCAGTTAAGGAAATATGTAGTTCAAGTGAAAGCTGCTAACTTATCACTTTAGCGGTTAAAATCCGTTTATATTTCTAATACAATTTATGTAGTTTAATTAAAACATTACATTTTCACTGTAAAGATATTATAACTAATCATAAATTATTTAAAGACTAAAAAGTCATCTTAGTATCTTCAATACTATGCTTTAAAATAAGCTATTCAAATTAAAAGATTATAAATATAATAACAATAATTCACATAACAAAAAATAATAAAAATATCTTCAGATTATTAAATTGTCATCATTGATTAATCTTACTAATTCCTATAAATAGTATATACAAACCCTGCCCCCCAAAATACTCATTTCAACCACCATCAAAAGATTTTAAAGTTCTATATCCCAAAATTAAAGGAGTATATGATACCCCATAAGTAGATAAATAAGGCATATTTCATATTGATCCTAAAAATCCTACAATTCCAAACATCTTTATAGATAATAAATTTCTACCAACCTTAAGCTTAGATAATTCATAACCAAATCAACCACCAACTAGACTTACCATAATTACCAAGAGTTTCAAATATATAGGTAAACAAATAAAGGAAGGTGTGGGAAAAATTATTCATCTTAATATTGAGCCTCCTAAAATAACTATAACTAATAAACCCACCATACCAACTAATATATTCTTTCTTTCCTCCACTATATAATAAAAAGATGTTAAATTAAAGTCACCACATAAAACATAATAAAACAATCGAAAAGAGTAACACACTGTTAAGCCGGTAGAAAAATAAAATAAAAAAAAACCAAAAGTATTTAAATTTCTTAATGACACTATTTCCAAAATTAAATCTTTAGAATAAAATCCAGCCAAAAAAGGCATACCACATAAAGCAAAATTGGAAATTATTAAACATGAGGAAGTTAAAGGTATTTGAAAAGAAAGATTACCTATATAACGGATATCCTGAGAATCCTTTATAGTATGAATTACTATTCCAGCACACATAAATAATAATGCCTTAAATAAAGCATGAGTTAATAAATGAAAAAAAGCCAATCTAGCAAAACCTAATGATAAAATTCTTATTATTAAACCCAATTGACTTAAAGTAGAAAGAGCAATAATCTTCTTCAAATCATATTCAAAATTTGCACCAAGACCCGCTATAAATATAGTCAAACCTGCAATTAATAAAAGTAAGGTATTTAGTCAATCACTAAAAGATCTTCTAAAACGAATTAATAAGTAAACCCCAGCAGTTACTAAAGTAGAAGAATGTACTAAAGCCGAGACAGGGGTAGGAGCAGCTATAGCTGCAGGCAATCAAGAAGAGAAAGGAATTTGAGCTCTCTTAGTTGCCCCTGCCAAGACCACCAAAAAAGTAATAATTTCTATCTCATAACTAGATTTTAAACAATCCAAATAATAAATATAATTTCATCTACCAAAGTTCAATATTCAAGCAATTACTATTAATAAAGCAACATCCCCAATCCGATTAGATAAAGCGGTTAATATACCAGCATTATAAGACTTAACATTTTGATAGTAAATTACTAGACAATATGATACTAATCCTAAGCCATCCCATCCTAACAAAATTCTAATTATATTAGGGCTAATAATTAAGAACATCATAGATATTACAAACAATAGTACTAAATAAATAAAACGATTTATATTATAATCACCATGTATATAATCATCTCTATATAAAATAACTAATGAAGAAATAAAAAAAACAAAACCCAAAAAAATTAATGATATTCAATCAAACAAAAAAGTTATAACAATACATCTAGAATTTAACGAAACCACTTCCCACTCAATAAAATATACCAAATCATTTATAATAAAATAAAATCCTAATGAAAATAAGGTTATTCTAGAAATTAACAAAAAGAAAAAACTAATAAAACAAATAGATAAATACTTCATAACCTAAAGTATTTTATACATCATTGACACCACAAATCAATATTTTATTAATTAAACTATTTAAGTTTATAATCATATAATTACAGCCTCCCCCTTAAGAATAAGTAAATTTAAGGGAAACCAATGAAGAAATAACAATAAATATTCCCGAGTATAACCTGATGAACATGAATATAACCCTGAATAAATTTGCCCATGCTGACTATATGAAAATATATATAAAGTATAAGCAGCACTAAAAAAAGATAAGAAAATTAACATTATTATAGTTATTAAAGATCAACCTACCAATCTATTAAGAAGTCTAATTTCACCTAATAAATTAATAGAAGGAGGGGCAGCTATATTACAAGAACTTAATAAAAATCATCATATTGCTAAACTAGGTATAAAATTCATTAAACCCTTATTAATTAATAATCTTCGTCTCCCCAATCGTTCATAAGTTATATTTGCCAAACAAAATAATCCTGATGAACATAAACCATGAGCAATTATTAATGCATAAGACCCACAAAATCCTCAATATATCAATGTTATCAATCCACCAATTACAATTCCTATATGAGCAACTGAAGAGTAAGCAATTAATGACTTTAAATCTGTTTGACGCATACAAATTAAACTAACTAAAGTACCTCCAACAAGACTAATTGATAATCAAATAAAATTCAATCGTATCCCTATCCCCAATAAAATTATATAAATTCGTAATAAACCATATCCCCCTAATTTTAGTAAAATTCCCGCTAAAATTATAGATCCTCTTACTGGGGCTTCCACATGAGCTTTTGGTAACCAAAGATGAACTATAAATATAGGTATTTTAACCAAAAAAGCTAAAATCATTCTAACATATAAATATATATTATTTTCAAAAGGCTTCATTAAAGAAAAACTCAAGTAATTAACTTCATACACATATATGATCCCCACAAGTATTGGTAAAGAAGCTAATAAAGTATAAAATAATAAATAAATTCCAGCCTGTAAACGTTCAGGTTGATATCCTCAACCTAAAATTAAAAATAAAGTAGGAATTAATCTTCTTTCAAAAAATAAATAAAATGAAAATACATTTAAACTACTAAATGTACAGACCAAAAAAATCAATAAAACGACAACTATAAATAAAAAAAAATCATTAAAATAAACCACTCGATTAATTGATTCTCTAGCTATAATTATCAATACACAAATCCAAATTCTTAAAAAGATTAAACCATAAGAGATATAATCACACCCAAACATATATCTTAGACCACCTCAACAAAAATAATAAGGAAATATTAATAAATACAATAATGAAATTAAAAATAATAAAGATTGTACTAATCATCAAGAATACTTCACAAAACATAAAGGGGTTAAAAGAAGTATAAAAAATATAAACTTTAACATTGAAGTATACTATAAGCACTAAAAAAATCTCTACCATATCTACGAATTATTGACACCAAGATAGATAAGCCTAAAGCCCCTTCACAGACAGAAAAAGTTAAAAAAACTATTCTAAAGAACAATTCAAAATTAAAAGATGTTAAATAATAATATAAAACAAAATACAATGTAAGAACAATAAATTCTAATCTAAGAAGAGTAGCCAATAAATGCTTTCGATTAGAAGAAAAAACTCAAATTCCACAAAAAAAACTAATATTAATATACAAATAAATCATCATTAGTTTTAATAATTTAATAAAAATATTGGTCTTGTAAATCAAACTTAAGGGAAGCCTTTTAAAACTTCAGAAGGAAAGTAATACTTTATCACTAATTCCCAAAATTAATATTTTAATTAAACTACCCTCTGAAATTAAATTAATAATAATTTCCACTAGATTAATCTTAAGAACGATTTTTACCCAAATAAATCACCCCCTTGCCATAGGATTAATTCTTCTATTACAAACTGTAATAATCTCAGTCATCACAGGGATAATAACCCAATCATTTTGATTTTCCTATGTATTATTTTTAATCTTCCTAGGGGGTATACTGGTCTTATTTATTTATGTTACAAGATTAGCCTCAAATGAAATATTCTCAATATCTATAAAAATTCTAGTTTCAAGAATTCTAATCAGTATATCAATCATAATTTTCATAAAAATACAATTAAGAATTAAAAATCAAGAAACCATAAGATTTTTAATTAATAATTCAATAACACATATCCCACTAATTAAATTATACAGAACTCCTACAAGAGTTATTACTATTTTATTAGCTACTTACCTATTCCTAACCCTAATTGCAGTAGTTAAAATCACTAATATTTTCAAAGGACCTCTTCGACAATCTAACTAATGAATAAACCTCTACGAATTAGTCACCCCCTTTTTAAAATTGTAAATAATGCCTTAATTGATCTCCCCACGCCTTCCAATATTAGAAGATGATGAAATTTTGGCTCCCTACTAGGGCTATGTTTAGGTATCCAAATTATTACAGGAATTTTTTTAGCTATACATTATTGCCCCAATATTGAACTAGCATTTAATAGAGTTAATCACATTTGTCGAGATGTAAATTACGGATGATTACTTCGAACTCTTCATGCCAATGGAGCATCTATATTTTTTGTGTGTATTTATCTACATGTAGGACGGGGAATATATTATGGATCTTATAAATTTATTCACACTTGATCAGTTGGAGTTTTAATCTTATTTTTAACTATAGCTACAGCATTTATAGGATATGTTCTGCCATGAGGGCAAATATCATTTTGAGGAGCTACAGTAATTACTAACCTATTATCTGCGATTCCATATATTGGAATTGATTTAGTACAATGAGTTTGAGGAGGATTTGCTGTAGACAACGCAACTCTTAACCGATTCTTCACCTTCCATTTCCTATTACCATTTATTATTGCAGCTATAGTAATAATTCATCTTCTCTTTCTTCATCAAACAGGATCAAATAATCCATTAGGATTAAATAGAAACATTGATAAAATTCCATTCCACCCCTACTTCTCAATTAAAGACACATTTGGATTCATTATCCTAATTATAATCTTAACAATTTTAACTCTAAAAGAACCCTATATTCTTGGGGACCCAGACAACTTCACCCCCGCTAATCCTTTAGTTACCCCCGTCCATATTCAACCAGAATGATATTTCCTTTTTGCATATGCAATTCTACGATCAATTCATAATAAATTAGGGGGTGTCATTGCCCTAGCACTGTCTATTGCCATCTTATTTATTATACCCATCTATAAATCAAATTTCCGAGGAATACAATTTTACCCCATTAACCAAATTTGATTTTGAATTATAGTTAATACAGTAATTTTACTAACATGAATTGGAGCTCGACCAGTTGAAGATCCTTATATCATTACAGGACAATTATTAACTATTTTATACTTCTCATATTACATTATTAACCCAATAATTACCAAAACATGAGAATATCTAATTAAATAAAGTTAAAAGCTTAAGAAAGTAATATGTTTTGAAAGCATAATTTAAAAGGTTCAACTCCTTTATTAACTTTACCTTCTTACTACTTAATTATATACACTAAAATAAAAAGGAAAATAAGAAAATCTTAAATCCTAAGAAAAAAAGTAAATAATTTAAAGATAATGGTAAAAATCTCTTTCAAGCCAAATACATCAATTTATCATATCGAAATCGAGGTAAAGTCCCCCGAACTCAAATAAATAAAAAAGAGATTAATCTCAATTTTAAATAAAATATTAATGAATTAATATCAGACCCTAAGAAAATTACACAAAATAATATTCTTATAAATAAAATACTTGCATATTCAGCCAAAAAAATTAAAGCAAATCCTCCTCTTCTATATTCAACATTAAACCCAGAAACTAATTCTGATTCCCCTTCAGCAAAATCAAAAGGAGTTCGATTAGTTTCAGCTAAACAAGAAGTAAATCAAACCAAAGATAACGGAACTGTAATAAAAATTAATCACAAATAACATTGAAAATAATAAAAATTAATTAAATTATATCTACCTACCAAAAATACAAAAGAAAGTAAAATTAAAGCTAATCTTACTTCATAAGAAATTGTTTGAGCTACAGCACGTAATCCCCCCAATAATGAATAATTTGAATTTGAAGATCAACCAGCAATTATAACTGTGTATACTCCTAATCTAGTGCATCTAAGGAAAAATAATAAACCTAATTCAAATGAATATATTCCTCTCAAATATGGAATAATTATTCAAATAAGTAAGGATAAAAATAAACTAAAAACAGGAGCAAAATAATATGAAATATAATTTGAAGTTAAAGGAAACGTCTGTTCCTTAGAAAATAATTTAATTGCATCACTAAAAGGTTGCAAAATACCAATAAAACCTACTTTATTAGGCCCCTTACGGATATGAACATATCCTAACACTTTACGCTCCAAAAGGGTTAAAAAAGCAACACCAACCAATACACAAATTAATAGAATCAAACTAATTAGAAATAATAAAAATAATTCCAATACTGTTTGTAATTTCATAATTACATTTACAAATTCTAAATCCGTTGCACTTTTCTGCCAAAACAGTTAATAATAATCAGAATAAAAAAAATTATTTCTAATGTCTGGTCCTTTCGTACTAAAACATCAAACTTTATATTAGATAGAAACCAACCTGGCTCACGCCGGTTTGAACTCAGATCATGTAAGAATTTAAAGGTCGAACAGACCTAAAATTTTAGCTTCTACACCAAAATATTATCTTAATCCAACATCGAGGTCGCAATCCCCTTTGTCGATATGAACTCTCAAAAAAGATTACGCTGTTATCCCTAAGGTAATTTAGTCTTTTAATCATTAATAATGGATCAATAATATATAAATCTATAACTAAATAAAATAAAAGAGTTTTAAATATCTTATTGTCACCCCAACCAAATAAATTTTTATACCCAAATTATCCACAAACTCAACTAGAAACAAAAATTTATATAAACTCTATAGGGTCTTCTCGTCCCAAAAGTAAATTTAAGCCTTTTAACTCAAAAGTTAAATTCTAATTAATTAATTCCAAGACAGTATTTATCTCGTCCAGCCATTCATTCCAGCCTTCAATTAAAAGACTAATGATTATGCTACCTTTGCACGGTCAAAATACCGCGGCCATTCAACCCCTCATTGGGCAGGCTATATTTCATATTCATATACAAGAAAAGATGTTTTTGTTAAACAGGCGAATAAATTCTTGCCTAATTCCTTAAAAATACTTTACAAACAAAAATACCTTAAAAAATTTTATACTAATTCAACCATTATAAAACTTAAAAAAAAATTATATAAAAAATCCTAATAAATAATTAAAGGACTAAAAATCACATCCTATAAAATTAAAATTTTAAAATACTTATAATAATAATCATTATTAAATCCATAAAAATTTATAACAAAATCACCTTATAAAATTTTTATAAAGAGATTATCCCCTTTATAATTCATAATAACTTAAATCCATAAAAAAAAAATTAAATTAAAGAAATTATGTAAATTAAATTCATTTCTTAGAAAACTAGATACCTTCATTAACGAATAGCATTTCACTACCAACAAAAAATTTTTAATATTTATAAGACAATAAATAAAATATTCCATTAACTCTAAAGAAATCGAGAACATTAAATAATTAATCAACAATTAATTAATCCTGATACACAAGGTACAAAAATTAAATTCAACTTATTAAATAAATAAAATTATTTCAAATAAACCTTCACAGTAAAAATCCATTATAACCAAATCAATTTAATCCCTAACAAATACACCAACAAAAATAATGATTTAATAATAAACAATAACCAACAAACCTATAAAGTAAAAATTAAATAATCAAATCATATCGATTTGCACGACATCAATTTCAGTGTAAATGAAAATCTTAACTAATAAGCTTGATTTGATCATTCTAGCTACACCTTCCGGTACACCTACTTTGTTACGACTTATCTCATCTTAATTAACGAGAGCGACGGGCGATGTGTGCACATCTTAGAGCTCTAATCACAACAACAATATATACAAAATTACTATCAAATCCACCTTCATATTAAAATTACAACTAATAATTCATTATTCATTATTGAAATGTAATCCATCTCCACTTAATTATAAGCTGCACCTTGACCTGAAATACTACTAAATAAAATATCAAGAAAATACCCTAAAAAGATTTTCAATAAACGGCGGTATACATACTAAATAAAACCAAGTAAGGTTCAACGCGGACTATCGATTATAGGACAGATTCCTCTGAACAGACTAAGATACCGCCAAATTCTTTAAGTTTTAAGACCATAACTAATACTACTCAAGTTTAAATAAATTATATCTATAATAATAGGGTATCTAATCCTAGTCTAAATAAAAGATTTCATAGCCTCTTTTTATCAACCTTAATCATAAACAAAATTTAAAATTTCACCAAATAAAAATAAAAATAAGATTAAAAGGAACAAACTAACTAATTTAACTAATAATATTTATTTATATTTTATGTATAACCGCGACTGCTGGCACATATTTAATCAATATTTAATGAAAATGACTAGATCAAAAATTCTTTAAATTTATAATACTCTTTACTGCAAAATTCACCATTTAATCCTCAAGACCTCATGCTCAAAATATTTTACATATAAAATCAACTCAAAATAAATTAATAAGCAAGAATAAAACTTTTAACTCTATATTCACTAAAACGTATATGGAACAATATAACTATCTATATCAATATTCATCTTAATTTAAATAAATTATAAACAGTAGGGCCCTATCTAAATATACTAATTACCCCCAATAATTAATATTACTAATTAAATTTCATCATATTATAATCACTTATTGTATTTATTGTTAAATCCCCCTTTTAACTCTATATTCACTAAAACGTATATGGAACAATATAACTATCTATATCAATATTCATCTTAATTTAAATAAATTATAAACGTTAGGGTCCTATCTAAATATACTAATTACCCCCAATAATTAATATTACTAATTAAATTTCATCATATTATAATCACTTATTGTATTTATTGTTAAATCCCCCTTTTAACTCTATATTCACTAAAACGTATATGGAACAATATAACTATCTATATCAATATTCATCTTAATTTAAATAAATTATAAACAGTAGGGCCCTATCTAAATATACTAATTACCCCCAATAATTAATATTACTAATTAAATTTCATCATATTATAATCACTTATTGTATTTATTGTTAAATCCCCCTTTTAACTCTATATTCACTAAAACGTATATGGAACAATATAACTATCTTAATATACATCTTAATTTAATCCTCCAATAATTAATATTACTAATTAAATTTCATCATATTATAATCACTTATTGTATTTATTTAAAATAAATAATTTTATTAATTATATTTATTTACTTAATAGCAATAAGGTAATATATATTAATAAGTCACAAGTTCCTATATTCCATATATATTATATAAGTAACATACTATAATATACAAGAGGTTTATTATATAATAAATTTATTATTATATCAATATCTCTAAATTTTAAGATCCATATGTCTTTAATATTTATATATGGCAAATAACTAGTAATACGACATATTATTTAATAAATACTGCTCTTTTTAGAATAATAAAATTTATAAAACTAGACATATTTATATATATATAGTAATATTATAAAGGCAAAAAAAAATGAAAAAAATAGTCATTTTTTCGATTTTTTACCGCCATTTTTCGAAAATTTATGCAACTTTTAATTATCCCAACACATAACAGAAATATTACAACAATGTTTAATAAACCCCATGATTTTTAATTATCATATAAATACAT